CGGGTGGATATGCCCCTATCGTCTAGTGGTTCAGGACATCTCTCTTTCAAGGAGGCAGCGGGGATTCGACTTCCCCTGGGGGTAGGGAGGAAGTTGATCGTAGATTATCAATAAATCTAGAATTAATTCTTCCTGGGTCGATGCCCGAGCGGTTAATGGGGACGGACTGTAAATTCGTTGACGATATGTCTACGCTGGTTCAAATCCAGCTCGGCCCAATAATTCGTTGCTCCATGAATATGAAATAACCAATTTGTCCTCCAGAAACAGAAATGCCTGATCCGTAGAAATGAAGAGAAAGAGTCAATTTTTTCTCTATCCATGTTTTTCTCATTCGTTCTGATTTTTCTAACGATCTAGATTAATGATACTTAATTAAGATTAAGTATCATAAAAATGAAAATAGTTCTTTTTCTCATTGAAAAATTGATTATCCATTTTTTTGGCAATAAAATAACCACTCGTTACTAGTAATCCGTGTCGCTCTCACTATATTCCATATCCATGTGGATATTCAGTATATCATTCGTGTTTCTGTTACAACACAACGAATAGAATGTTCTTATAAAACTAGTAAGAATATGTATGCCATACACCTTGCTGGGATTGTAGTTCAATTGGTCAGAGCACCGCCCTGTCAAGGCGGAAGCTGCGGGTTCGAGCCCCGTCAGTCCCGAACTAGGATCCGATGAATTTATCAATTCATCTCTCCATTTTCTGCGAAAGGGGGGACAGGTAGCAAGATCTAATCCCCAGCGGGGATCCTTATTTCTTTTGTTTTTCGTTTCGCATTTATCATCAGACAAGTACGGGAATTTCAATTTCTTTCACTAATACCGATTGATAAGGGGAGACATATGTAAGTTGGTACAATCGGTGGCATTACTATATTCAGTATTTTAATAGATACCATACTCGTCTGACTTTCTTTTTCAATTGTTCTTGAACAATGAAATGGAATAGAGTTCCCCTATTTTTACCGGGAGTACATACACAAATTGTATTCGTTTATTGTACGATACACAATGAACTTAACATAATTACCTCGACTTTGTTCGTGTATCCTCAATTACTAATTGGAAACAATCTATCTATTCTCATGCAAATTGCACACTGAATTTTTGATGTATGCGTTCTAGTCTCAATCCAAGAAAGAAGAAGAGAAAGAGATACTATACTAATAAAATAAAAGACCAAGCAACACCCCTTTTTAGTAAATTTGTTGGAATATTAGATCTTTTCCACTTAACACCCGTCCTTTTTTCCATCTCACTTCTACTGTTTGGATCTGTGTGACCCATAGAATACCGGTCATATAATATCTCATAATTGTATGTATAAGTATAAGGAAAGAGAGTTGTATAAGGAAGACAAAGACAGTAGGTTATGGAAAAGAAAAAAAAAAGTAGAAAAAAGGATGAAAAATTCAATGGAATTCCTGATCCAATAAAGAATCCCATTTCGGATTTAGTATGGATAAAATAAAAGATTTTCTTATGTTATACTATTCAATTCTCGACGATGAATCGATTTGATAGATCAGATATTGTTATTCATAATATTGATCCGATTCAGTATCATCAGAATTCAATTCATCCCATTGAATTGACAGGAGTCAAATTTCTTATCTCTATGGGATTAGATCCCGAGTTATTGTGAAGTAAAAAAAACAATGAGATTATGGAAGTCAATATTCTCGCATTTATTGCTACTGCACTGTTCATTCTAGTTCCTACTGCTTTTTTACTTATCATCTACGTAAAAACAGTCAGTCAAAATGATTAATTTAACTGAAACTTGGTTGGATTATTAGTTCTTATCAATGATTGAAGAAATAAAAGAAAGGGATTAAAACTCCAAGTTTTAAATGAAATGATTTGGCTGGAATCATAAGTATCTGAGATAGTGAGGTAGAAAGAACTATATTATATATAGTTCTTTCTACCGCACTAGATAGTATTGTATATTTTTATCATATAAATTTATTATCATATAAATAGTATGATCATTAAATAGTATGATCATATAAATTTTATCATATAAAGTTGTATACAGATATGGTTTTATATAGATATAGATCAATTTATAATATGTACATGTATTAGATGTACATCTAATACATATACATCGAAATAGCAGTCTAATTCTATTTCTTTTTTTTTCGCTACATCTACTTGTATGGGTTTCGATCAATCCAAAATAATCCAAGGCCAACTCTTCTAATTCCTAGGCTTCTTATAACTTATAACTTAATATATAGATTTATATTAATAATTAGATTTATATATAATATATATTTATTTATATATAATAAACTAAAAATATATATATTAATAAACTAAAAATATATATATATATATAAGTATAAGTCCCGAGATCCATCGAAAAAATCAATGGAGGAAAAATAGTATGGGTATGGGCATATATTAACTATATAAAATAAAAATAAAATAAAACGAAACCAAGGAATCTTTTTTTTTTTTTTAGTTTCGCAAAACGATCAATTAAACGATTGATACAATTCGATCACTCAATCGATTATTCAATTAGTAGTACCCCTAGAGTCCACTTCTTCCCCATACTACGAGTGAGAGGGAAAATGTAAAGACTACCATTAAAGCAGCCCAAGTGAGACTTACTATATCCATGTGAATTATGTCTCCTATCTCTATGAAGGAATTATTTCATTATTGATTATTGATCAATAATCATAGTGGAATCAATGGTGCAGAGTCAAAAGAAAATAGGATTCTGACTTAAGGCTATTGATGAACTAATCCAATGAATCTACTCGTAACAAGTTCCTATATTATAAAATTTCTGGTAGAATCGGGAAGCATTAAGCACAAATACGATACACACACCTTTTATTTGGAAATAGCAAAGGAATGCTCCTAATGGAACATGTAGAAATAGTAAGACCTATTGTTTGTTACCTTTCTTTCATAAGCAAAAGACGTCAAAATATACCATCAAGATAGATAACCATCTATCAGATACCTCTATTTTATTTGATCTAAGGCTTACGTCTTTCTTTCTGTGAAAGAATGGAATGGTAAGACACCACCATCATTATTACATACATTCTTTTTTTTGTAATCCCCTACACGGGCAAAGAATTTTTTTTTTTTCAACTTTTCTTTTTACTCTATAAATAAGAGCCGCCCAACCATGTTGATTGAATGTTTGAGTACTCAAAGCCTCTCGTGAGTCTGGATACAAAGTATCTTCAGTCCTTTCCACAACTTCTAAATTGATTTCCCATCAGCCTATTCTATTCAATCTAATTCCAGACAGAGTCAGTAGACACTATTTTAGTATTTAGTATAGGTAGTGTAAGATAATTAGGAAGTCTTGATAGTCTTTCGTATAATCTCTTCTTCAATCCTAGGAGCAAAAATGGAGTGTCCTTTAGGAACCTTTGGATACTAAGATTTCCGACCTCTTACTTTCGTAATTCTGAATCCCAGAATTGACTCTAACTATTTATTTGATTCAATTGATATCATAAATCAAATAAATGTCCGAATCAATCATTAATAAGTAAGGGTTACTTCATACCTATTGGTACCGGTTTGGACCGGTACCCAGAACCCAGATTTTGAGAAAAAAAAATTTACAGTTTTTTTTTATAGAATTATGGATTCTCAAAATCAAGTATCGACAGGCCTAGTCGTTTGCCTCTGCTTCTTGCGGGGCAAGAATTTGTCGAGTTAGATCAGCAGAATAAGAAATTTCAAGTCTTTTGTTGATCAGGCGACACCCGGATTTGAACTGGGGATAAAGGATTTGCAGTCCCCCGCCTTACCACTTGGCCATGCCGCCAAATCTGATCCAAAAAAAATGGATAATATTTTTATCCATCCATATTCTATTACTCATTTTTTTTGGATCTTGAATCCCATTGTACTTATCCCTTTTCAAAAATTAATCCCTATTTTTTATTGGATCCAGTTTAGATTATTCTCTTCGATTGATTGTATCTCAAAAGACACACTGCTTAAAAACTTCCCTTCTCCTTCTATTGAAAAGAGAAAAAATAGATTTCCGGTCACAGACCGAAAAATTCAGGACAAATTGGAACCATTAACTATTTTTACTTTAGAATTAGCGAACGGTTCTTAAATTTGTATCTCAAATTGTGTTTCTTTAATGGTATAACAAAATCAAATTGATTTACGACTAATCAGTATCAATTATTTTCAATAATCAATCCTTTTCAATTTCAATTATAACAAAATATATGTGTATATGTAAACCCCAGAACAGAAATTGTTACACAGATACCGAATTGGGTCTTTCTCTTATGTACATATCCCTATAGAGAATTATCGTGCTTCAATTTTTCATTGAATATTTTGAATAGAAAATAGGAATTATGATATAGTGCGACCTGACTTCTGTTGCCACAAGTAAAATTACGATAAAAGATGCGATATGCGGATAGGTATATCGGCATGTACTTAATAAATACTACTCCTATTACTATTACGCAATTCAATCGTATTCTATCTATAAATTCTACTACCAAAAAGAATCCGCGAATTCTTTTTTGAACATTAAAGTGTGCTAAAAAAAGGAAATTCTATACTGCTCCTGATTATTCTGTCTTTATCTCATTCATAAAGAGCAGATTTAATCCTGAATCCATTTATTTTTTTGGTACCCAATCTGATCGTAATATCATAATAATAGGTAGAAATTGGATCAATTTTTATATTCTATACAAGACTCCATAAGTGGAAGTGATAGAATTTTTTTTCCAGGAATGTTTTATCAATTCATTTCCATTTGTACTTGTCGCAAATTCGAACTTGCGTCGAAAATGCTCTTCATTCCTCCGTCTCGTTTCCGTTCATACGTATGAAATACATTACATTACATATATGGAGTTGGCTGAAATTTCATGTGATTCAGTAAACAGAATATACATTCCATCATTGCTAGATCGATCCGTATGGTTCGATGAATAGTGAGTCAATAATGGGATTTTTTCGATA